AATACAGATATAAAATTCCTACCAAGATAGCTAGAAATTCCAACCAATACGAATCCTAATGAACCTAACAAAAGGATAAAGGCCCAGCAAAAATTACTTATTTTTCGAGATCCTGTTATAAGTTCTATCCATATACGTTCTGATCGCCAATTCATAATAGATCTGATTCCATTTAATTTAAATTCAAAGAATACCTCAAAGTAAAAAGTAATCGGACTTTCCTTACTTTGTTATGTTTCCGACCTAACTTTCATCAACTAGTACTATATCTGATGTGAAGCTTTACTTTTATTTATATATTTTTTTGTTTAAGAGTAATTCATCAAATTAGTTAGAAAAGCTCTACCCCTATGCCATGTTTACACATGCATAAGGGCTCTTTCAGTTATGTTCGTCAAAATTTATGTAGTATACCATTCCGCTAAATAGAAATATGTGTTATGATTCAAGCCTAAATTATTAAAAAGAAGATTTGGACCACAGCCACAGGACTTAAACAATCTTGTTTTTTTGAACATGAAGAAATAAAGAAGCCATTGCAATTGCCGGAAATACTAGGCCTACTAAAGGTACAAGAATAGCGGGAAAGTTTATAGTTGTCATAGAATGGGTACCTCAATCTACTATATCGTACCTGTTTGTTATATATATATTTTTTTTTGTTATTATGTTATTATATTAATTAATTTATTAGAATTCTAATGAATTTATAATTAATTCTATTCTATAGGAGTGAATATAGTATATAAAAATGTAGAACGAAAAAAACGATGCTTTCTGCATATAGCTATAATCATATTATAATCGAATTTTTCTCTTTCATATTTTATTCTTTCTTTTAATTCAATAAAAAGAATTAAGATTTATTATAAATTCTATTTTCAACAACTTCGTTATAAGCTGATATAATAGGTATTTAAAATAAGGATTTCCAGAACAAAAAAATATCGAAAGCTCGACAAATGGAAAAAGGTACCATGAAATTTGTTTTAGTTGACTAATTTCATAGAAGGAAAAGGAATAAATTGTTCTTTTTTCTTGTTGAGAGAGTTTTACTAATTAGTCACTATTTAGTAATTAGTCAATAAAAAAGAGATCTAATTATTCACATTTTTGTCTATTCTAGATTTGAGAGTTAAAGGTGTCATCAACCAAACGAAATCCCACTCTATCCTCTTTTTTCTGATAAACAAAAACTTTTGGCCAAAAAGAATTAACTTTAATTCTCGACTTTATTTCTTTTTTACAGGAAAAAAGGCATGCAGCTGAAATAACTCACTTAGAACGCCTTTTAAAAGATTGCGTGGTACGATTGGATCAAATAAACCCTTATGGAATAAATATTCGGCTGCTTGTGAACCCTCAGGTACTGTCTTATTCAATGTTTGTTCAATTACTCTTTTACCCGCAAATGCAATGTAGGCATTTGGTTCGGCAATAATGATATCTCCCAACATACCAAAACTGGCTGTTACCCCACCAGTAGTAGGAGATGTAAGAATTGATACGTAGAATAACTTTTTATTTGATTGATAATCATATAAAACAGACGAGATTTTAGCCATTTGCATTAAGCTCAAGCTTCCTTCTTGCATGCGTGCTCCTCCAGAAGCACATACTATAATAAGGGGTAGTAAGTTATTAGTAGCATATTCAATCAATCGGGTTATTTTTTCCCCGACTACCGATCCCATACTACCTCCCATAAACGCAAAATCCATAACCCCGATTGCTATAGGAATACCGCTTAGTTGGCCTATACCTGTTTGAACAGCTTCAGTTAAACCTGTCTGTCTTTGATAAGAATCAATACGATCTTTATAAGGTTCCTCCTCCGAATGAAATTCAAGGGGATCCACAGAAACCATATCTTCATCCATAGGATTCCAAGTCCCCGGATCAATCAGAAGTTCAATTCTATCTGAACTACTCATTTTTAAATGATATCCACATTGTTCACAAATATTAAGGTGAATATTTGTGAACAATTTTTTGAAATTTAAGAAATAACAATTTTCGCATTGAACCCACAAATCCCTATTTTTTTGAGTTACATCAATGTTTTCTCTTCTAGTTAAATTATTATCATTTGTACTAGTTATGAGACTGCCACCTTCACTCCTACTTTCACTTTCACTCAAAATGTAACTTAAAACAGAATTCTCACTGTAATTGTCACTACCGCTTAGAATGGAACTCCCAATACGGATTTGAGAATAAAGATAATTGTCAATGCAATTATTAATATGATTATTCCAACTATATTTAGTATCATACGTGTAAGGGTCATTATAGATATCCTCACTCTTAGATCTAGAGTTCGTAAACCTTGAACCTAAATTAGAAAAATAATTGAGTAATTCACTCTGAAAAGAACGATCATTGTCAATCTCAAATTGTTGATTTTCAATATCAAAATATATGGAATAATTGTTCCCCTTACTATCTATAAGTAAAAAAGTATCATCAGAGATGAAATTTGGAATGTCCATGACACAAA